CTTTTAATTAATATAGCGAATCATTAAGAAGCCCTTGCTAGGCCCAATAAGTGTTCTTTTTTTGGCAACCTCTGATAGGAAAACAATTTCTTTATATGATTTCCTTAGCATCAGCCAGTGTCCCATCTGCCCCCCAAGAATATAACATCCAGAGTATACTAAAGGCTCATCCTTTCGGAAAAATTTTTTCGAGGGGGGTAATTTTCCTTCCATCCCCCATGAATATCAGATATTTCTGAAACTGAGGAAGGGTGCTAGGCTTATTGCTATTGTGGCAGATTTTGAGAGGATTATTATTGGCAGGACACTACACCGCTTCAATCGACATAGCGTTCGAATCAATTGATCATATCATGCGTGATGTAAATTGAGGGTGGTTAATTCGTGTTGTACACTTAAATGGTGCATCTTTTTTTTTTCTAGCACTTTTTATTCATATTGGACGTGGGCTTTATTATGGGTCCTTTTTCCTACAGGAAACCTGAAATCTAGGAGTAATTATTTTTCTTCTGAGTATAGCAACAGCTTTCATGGGATATGTCCTCCCATGAGGACAAATGAGATTTTGGGGAGCAACAGTTATTACTAATTTATTGTCAGCAGTTCCAATAATTGGGAATAGTCTGGTCTTATTTGTCTGGGGTGGTTTTGCAGTAGGAGCCCCCACATTATCACGTTTTTTTATATTACATTTTTGTTTGCCTTTTATTTTAACGGGTTTGGTAATTTTACATTTATTTTTTCTTCATCAAACAGGTAGGAATAATCCACTCGGCTTTAAGAGATGCATAAATAGGGTCAGCTTTCATTGATTTTTTACATCAAAAGATATATGATTTTTTTGGCTTTTTTTTCTCCTGAGAGAAGTTTTTATTTTTCTTTTTCCGTTTCTCCTAGGAGATCCTGAAAACTTTATTTTGGCCAATCCCATGATGACTCCCACACATATTGTCCCAGAATGGTACTTTCTTTTTGCTTATGCCATTTTACGGGCGATCCCTAATAAATTATTGGGAGTTGTTTTTTTATTGCTTTCGGTAATCATCCTATTTGTTCCCTCACTTCTAAACCCTCTTCGGGGCCAGTTAACATTTAATGTGAAGGGGCAGTTTATGTTCTTTTCTTTCTTATCAGTTTTTTTTCTGTTAACTTGATTAGGAGGTAAAGTTGTAGAGGAGCCATTTATTACATTAGGCCAATTTTTTTTAATTCTCTATTTTCTTCTCTTTGGTCTCTTGAGATGAAGACGTTCACCACCAGGGGGAGATAGACAGTAGCCCCTCAGTCTGCTATCACGATCTTCTGGTCTTCCATTTTTTTTTTTAAAAAAAAAGAGCAAAATTTAAAAAAAAAAGAAAGGGCAGTAGATGTCCCCAGCCAATAAGGCCCTGCAAGACGTTTCTTCTTCTCCTAGAGAAGAAAGGTCAAAACCTAAAATAGTTTTTTTTTTTTTGAATAAGCTGCCTCAATAACTTAAAAGAATAAAGAGCTCCGACAAAAAAATTTAAAAAAAATATTAGGGCGAGATAAGGGAAGTGCCACAAATGTGTCAAAACCAAGATTTCTCCTAAAAAATTTAGAAACGGAGGAAATCCTAAATTCATTAAAATTCCTAATAATATAATACTTAAAAAATTTACAGACGAAAAGGTTTTTCTTTGTCTTATGAGGCCCTTATTGCCTGAAACAGAATAAGGTATTCTCACAAGAAAAAATAACAAAGAAGAGGCTAAACCATGGCCAATTAAAATACAAAATCTTGCAATTAAAGAAAATCTGCTTCTGCATAGTATTCTAAAAATAGTGAGACTTATGTGATTGACTCTTGAGAAGGCCACCAAGATTTTTCTGTCATTTTGTTGGAAGCAAATTAATCCAACAGTAAAGCTTCTGTATAAACAAAACCTTGAGAAAAGAAAGACTCACCTTCTCATATCAAGAATAATAATTTTTTTAAAAACAAGAAAACCAAGACCTCCTAATTTTAATAGGAGCCCCGCTAAAATTATAGAACCCATGACTGGGGCTTCAACATGAGCTTTTGGTAATCAAACGTGAAGAACAAACAAGGGGAATTTTACAAGGAAGGCCAGCATGGCACACACAGCCAGAAGAACCCTCTCATTGAAAAATGATGATGTCTCCACAAAAAAATTAGTGAAACTTCTTCTCATTCTTGTATCTCCGCATATTGTAATTCTAAAAAGAAGAAAGAAAAGGAAAAGAGCTCTGACAATTGTAAAAAAGAAAAGAAAGAGTCCGGCCTCTAACCGTGTGGATGACGAGCTCCCAAATAAAATTAAAAGGAGAATGGGAATCACTCCCAACTCAAATCATGTGTAAAAGGAAAAATATTCTTGTGATCAAATTCTCCCATAAATTATAAATAAAACTAAAGTAACTCAAAAAGTTAAATTTTGCCGTCTTTTAAAAAGTGATCAAGCCATTGTAAGATAGCAAAGAATTAATAATCAAACTGTCAAGAATCTTAAACTTGGAATAAGAGTAGATGACAAATCTCCCCAGGACACATCCAGAAAAAGTGAGACTCTCGCCCCCAATCAGATAAAAAAAACGAAAATCAGTAACATGACCTGTTGTGAACTTTTTTCTTTATAAAATTTTAATAAGAGTGAGATGGCACATGCTCCAATTCTTCAAATCATTTTTTATGAAAAGTTAGTGAATGTTAGTTTAAAAAAAACGAAAATTTGTGGAATTTTTATTAATAAATTCTTATTACATTCAATTTTTTTTCAGAACAGAATATTAATGCCAATGTACTTGAGAGTGTTCTCAATTTTCTTTCCAATACACACTTACCAAGTAAGTTATAACAAATGCTTGTAGTCTTATAATACCAAATTCAAAAAGAAAGAATCCTCTCATAATGGATCAAGAAAAAATCCCTGTGAATGCACCGGCTATTACAATGAACGATAGAGCCGATATCAGGAGATGACCCACTCAAATATTTACTCACAATCGCGCTGTAAGTGTAATTGGACGGAAAAGATGAGTTAAAATTTCAATATTGGACAGTAGAAAAGACAACCTAGGAAATTTCATTTCACCAATAATAAACAAGCTTAATTTTTCTTTATTTGTAAAGATAAATGGCAGGTAGGTTAAAAATCAAAACCCAACAGTCATAATTAGCAGAGAAATTGACAGCTTACCTATAAAAGCTTGATTTATAAATATATTCAATCCAGCCAAATTTATCAAGAGCACAAATGCTAATAGCTTTTTTAACTTTTTACAAAAGGATCAAGATCTTATTCTTGGCTTGGTTGTGTTGAAAAGAACCTCTTGTAAATTTTCTTCTAAAGAAATTAAAGAAGTAGTCTTTCAATTTAAAAAAAAAAAAATTTTTTTTTTCCTAGATGCAGCCATCACCAAATCACGATTACAATAATGAAGTGTCTGATATAGGGCAATTATTCAAATTATATCTCATGTTCCCACGAAAACCCATCTGATACAAAACAGGAGAGGAAGCAAGATAAATAGTTTTCACGAGGTAAGATTTAAAATCATTTCTTGCCATTTCCTGCAGCACTGACTGCTTCAAACAAATAAAAATTGTTTACTTTCGTATAAGATAAGGAAATTATGATTTTACATTTTTTTGAAAATAGTTGGACCTTAATTTGGCCAGCAATTATTAGGCTTGCTTTAATAATTGTGGGCGGATTGGGTCATCTAGGAACTAAGTTTATAAAAGAGAAATATGAAGCTTATGAATGTGGGTTTGATCCTTTCCTTAAAAAGAAAACAAGATTTTGTATTCGTTTTTTTAATATCGCCATCCTCTACCTATTAATTGATTTAGAAATTGCCATCCTCTTGCCTTTTTTTTTAAAAAATTTTCTGCTGACTTCTCAATTAACTGCTACGTTAAATTTAAGGCTTTTTTTAATTTTATTTCTTTTACTATTATTACTTATTGAATGAATTTTTGGGGGAATTAGGTGGAGGGAGGATATGTAAACTTATAAATAAGGAGGATTTTAGTTTAATGTAAAAATATATTCATTGCAAGAATAAGATAACTGGTGTTAGATTCTACTTCGAAAGTATTCTTAAAATACTAAAGACAAAACAATTGGCATAAATCTATGGTTGACGCCACAGAGTTCAGAACATTGACCATAAACTGTTCTTGATTTATGGGGAAAGATCAATTCCATTTGATTTAGGCGCCCTGGGATAGCATCCACCTTGACAAAAAGAGATGGGAGGGCTCATCTGTGTATAACATCTCTTGCGGTAATCACAAAGCGCTGTGACTCTCCAGCAGCACAAATTAACTCGTTATTAGCTCTTAAGTTGTTTAATTGGTCAGTGCCATCATTCCCGTCAAACTGTTTTTCTATGAACCTTTCTTTTACAGTGGATTGTAATTTTTTTTCTACCTCACAGTTTAAACTATTTTTTATCTCGGCCGTCTCATAGGTTCAGTATCATTGATATCCGACAACTTTTACTCAATTATTGATAGTTGGGAAAGTTTCGTCAATTTGATAAAGTAAATTTAAAGATGGCAGGCCGATTCTAACGAGAATACAGACGGGAAAGAGAATTCAACAAAGCTCTATTCAAATATTTTGATTCAAAGCTTTATTACTATATTTAATTAAAAAAAGCCTGCTTAACACAAGTAATACAAGAATGAGAATGCCCCCTAAAAATCTTATTAACAGAATATTATGAAATCAAGACAGGCCCAGCCTAAGGTGGCTTTGGGGAAGAAGAAGACCCAAACTGAAGGGATCAGTTCTCGTTAATATGTTGTAGCTTTGGTTCCCAATGTAAGAGGAAAAAATAAACCTTCCAGTGAAGAAACCCCTCTCAAGGAGATGTCCCACACCTTTTAACGAGATTTTTAATTCGAGACGTCTGGCAGTCTTTCATGAAGGCCTTTCGCCGGTGGGGGCAGTGGTAATCATGATTTTACCACCATTTCAGTTTAACACCCAACCATTTCATTTGGTGGAGGAAAGACCCTGGCCTTTCTATTTGGGAACTGTGAGATTTTTCTTTCTCCTTTCTTTAATTGATTATTTTTGATTCAGGAGATGAAACCTAATTTTTGCTTTTGTTATGCTCATCTTAACTTTGAAAGTTTGGAGACGAGATATTATTCGAGAAAGCGTATTCTTAGGGGGGCACTCTGCTGAAGCAGAGACAAATTTTAAGTGAGGAATAGGTTGATTTATCAGGTCGGAAGTTTTTTTCTTTCTTGCTTTTTTTTGGGCCTTCTTCCATTTCAGCCTTGTTCCCAACATTGAGACCGGGAATGTTTGGCCACCTATTGGTATTAGCCCAATAGCGCCTTTTGCTATTCCATTATTAAATACCATACTTTTATTAAGATCAGGTATTAGACTAACCTGATGCCACCATAGAGTTCTACAAGCAGATTTTTCTTCATCCATATTTGGCATTATTCTAACAATTTTTTTGGGTGTTTATTTTACATTATTGCAAATTTTTGAATATCAAGAAAGATTTTTTTGCTTTAATGACTCTTTATATGGCAGGATTTTCTTTTTAGCTACTGGCTTTCATGGCTTTCATGTTTTAATGGGCACGATATTACTAGTAATTGTCGGAATCCGAATTTGGCAGGGCAATTTTAGTCCAACCCACCACATCGGACTAGAGGTGTCCAGATGATATTGGCATTTTGTGGATGTTGTTTGACTTTTTTTATTTTGCTGTATCTATTGGTGAGGTGGATAAGTTGAAACAGAAGTAGCTTCATACCATCACAGGTATCTAAGAATTACAACTTCTTTGTTTGGAAATTTAAACTAATGAAGCAATAGGATTTTATTGCTGTAGGGGTTGTGAGAAGGAAGTGGCTGTAGTCTTGAGCATTGGTAGAACAATTATCAATACTCCTCCAATCAAGAGAAATAAAAAAAAAAGGAAAAAAATATTTATTTCACTCAAGAGAAAAAAGAACCTAGCTATTTCATTTTTTTGCCATTGACTCCCTCCCGCAAACACTCCTTCCTTCCAAAAGGAAGGCTGTCAATTTTTTAAAAACAGACTTGCTTGTTCCAGATAAAAATTTTTTTTTTTAAAAAGAATTAACATAGCGGCGAATCAAAATAATGAACCCTGTAAAAGATTTTGCTGTCAATTTTTATTTTGTTGGGTAGTAAGATTTTTATAATTTGAGAAAAAAACCACGTAAGTAAAAACAATTATTATCCCCCCAATATAAACAATTCCTCAGATAAAAAAAAGGAAAAAAGCAGAAAACCTAAAAAAAAAAGTCCTTATTAATAATCTTAAGCTAATAATCCTAAAAAGTAAAAAAAGGGGGGAAGACCTTAACCTAATTCTCACAACAAAAAGAGTTATCCCTCAAATCATTCAGCCTAATAATCCTGACAAAGAAAAAAGAACCCTCCAACTAAAAGCATATGATGTAGTATAAATCTGTAAATTACATAGAACCTAAGATTCTGTAATGGGACACACCCATCATAATTCACATATCTCGGAAAACTTCTACTTGATTAAAGGATAGATTCCCACTTCATAGTTGTGAAAAGCAGGAGGATGGCAAACTACCCGATCAAACTGACCGAGAGTAATCACCCTGTATGTTTTTTTTTTTTCTTCTAATGAGAGAAAAAGTAAAAAAAGAAAAAGCGGAAGGCAAAAAAAAGATAAAAATGCCCCCAATCTTGAAATATCATGTCAAATGCTAAAGTAATCTCCATAGTCGTAATAACGACGTGGTATTCCTGAAAGACCTAAAAAATGTTGAGGAAAAAAGGTAAGATTGACTGCAATAAATGTTAATAAAAAATGTAAGAGCCCCCAACTTTGGTTTAAAGTAATTCCAGTAAAAAGAGGGAAATAATGCAGAGATCCTGCAAAAATTGTATACACTGCGCCCATGCTTAAAACATAGTGAAAGTGAGCCACAACATAATACGTATCATGGAGCACAAGATCGATCCTCCCATTAGCCAACACAATACCTGTAACACCTCCGACAGTAAAGAGAAAGATGAAACCTAACACCCAAGCAAGGCTTAAATCAATATCTAATGCATTTGATATTCCAGAGAGAGTGGTCAACCAGCTAAAAATTTTAACTCCTGTTGGGATAGCAATTAATATTGTAACCCTTGTGAAATAGGCCCGAGTGTCCACATCTATCCCCATTGTAAACATATGATGTGCTCAAACTATAAATCCCAAAAGACCGATTCTTGCAATTGCGTAAACCATACCGCTATAACCAAAGGGTTCTTTTTCTGTGCTAGAGAAAATAATTTGTGACACTAATCCGAACCCTGGTAAAACCAGGATGTATACTTCGGGATGTCCAAAAAATCAAAATAAATGAACAAAAAGAACAGGATCCCCGCCTCCTCTTGGTGTAAAAAAGCTTGTATTAAAGTTCCGATCTGTTAATAATATGGTGATTCCTCCAGCAAAAACTGGCAAAGATAAGATTAGCAGAATGGCTGTAAAGAAGACCGCTCATGCGAAAAGAGGGACTTCCTGCCATCTTATCACTTTTCTTCGCAAGTTGATAATAGTACAGACAAAATTAATAGATCCTCCAATAGAGGACGCACCGGCAATGTGCATTCTAAAAATAGCAAAATCAACTCTTATACCAGGAGAGCCAATTAAATCTCTTATAGGAGGATAAAGAGTTCAACCTGTTCCCGCACCCCTTTCAATTAATCTGCTCAATAAAAGTAAGAAAAATCTGGGAGGAAGGAATCAAAAGGACAAGTTATTTAAGCGGGGGAATGCTATATCTGGGCAGCCAAGAGAAAGAGGCAATAACCAATTACCAAAACCCCCCATTAAGACTGGCATCACAAAAAAAAATAATATTAAAAGACCGTGTGCCGTAATTGCCACATTATAGCTTTTTTCTCTGATTATATTGGCTCCTGGCTGTCGAAGTTCTATTCGAATGTATAATCTTAATAATGTGGCGACAAAACCAGCCCACATCCCAAAAACAAAATACAGTGTCCCAATATCCTTATGGTTTCTCCTGAAAAATCAACGTATATTAAATATTTTTATTATAGATGGAATGGTTGTTTTACAAGAAAAAAAAAAGAAAGGAAATGGATTCTTTTTTTAATTTGCAATTAAATATTTTCAATAAATTACTTTCTCATTATTTATGATAAGAAGAATATGAGTCCTGCCCATACTTTTTTAATTAGAAGTTAAAATGCTGATGTCAGTTCTTCTTTTGTAGCCTGAATCTTGTAATTTTGTCCCATGGGAATAATTAATTTAACTATAAAATACTCAGTTTCGGCCTGAGAAATCACGTTGGTGTGATGTTCCTTCTTAGGAGTTCTTGATTATTACATCTAATAGACTGTTAGAAAGAAAAACTAATGTACTTCTTTATTTATACTAATGTAATTCTAAGAAGAATAGACCTAGCCACATTAGTTATTGCATAAGAGAAGAGCTCATAAGACATGATTTTTAGGACAAGAAGATGTGTTGCTGGAGTGCTAATATATAGAGGCATTTCCATTTTTTTTTTTTTTCATGGTAATGCTTTGCTCACATGGATATGTCTTGAAATTGTAAGATGAGCTCTGCTCCCAATTTTGCTGCAGAAAAAATCTCTTACAACAAAGGAGGGAATAATAAAATATTTTATAATTCAAAGATTAGCATCTCTTTTATTTCTGGGCTCACTCCTCCTATGGGAGGAATCCTTCATGGGAACGGGGATAAGAGGAAGACTAAAGTGGAGCTGAGGATGTTCTTTTAGGTTACTATTAAAAATAGGATTTTTTCCCTTTCATGGGTGAGTAATAGAACTCTTAAGGGCCAGAGATTTTATTATTGCCCTCATCTTGCTCGGCCTTCAAAAAATCCTCCCATTGGTGCTTTTTCTTAAGCTTTCTCTTTGGCAAGAATGGCCAATTTTTCTATCTTATACTATTTTGATATTAACCTGCATTTTTTTACTTTGGGGGCTACCTCAAGTAAAAAGATTTATTTTATTGTTCTTTTTTTCTGGGATTTATCATTTGAGTGTGCTTTTCTTTATAATAATAAATGAGATTCCCAGCCTTTATCTTGTTGTCTATTTTGGATTCTATCTATTTTTCCTATTTGTTATTTTTTTTGTTTTACAAAGATGCAAAATTTTTCTTCAGCAGGATCTTCTGCTCAAAACAGGCCAACATTTTCTTTTTATTGGTCTTGCTGTGAGAGGATTGCCTCCCTTTGCCATATTTTTTATGAAAAGATTTTTTCTTTACCATGTAAGTTTTGCTATAACAGATTTAAGAATTTTTTTTTTAATTACGTTAATTGTAATTTATATGTTTAGATTCCTAAGCTTTTTCTTTGAGAGAGGGTCAAACCAATTAAGCTTTTCGTTAATAAATTCGGAAGGCCCCTCACGATTTTATAGATCTCAAGGCTGAATTAATAATGAGGAAAAATTAAAAGTCATTTTTAGAGTTTTTGTCTTACATTTTATTTTGAGAGGGAGAGTCTTTCTTTTCTTTTAAAGGAGAGAAATCTGGACGATTTACTAACTTTTCCCAATTAGCACGAAACAACTTTGTTTTCAGGAAAAATAAGTTAAGCTTTAAACTATTAATTTTCAACATTAAAAATATTCTCTGGAATTTTTTTCGATGCTTTTCTGTCTATATGTGTAAGCAGAACCAAGTTGCAATAAGCGTGCTCTCTTTTTTTCCTGCTAAATCAACATTATATCTTATAATGATTAATTAATTGTCAAGTGCGTTAGGTAGGTGTAGAATTAACATTTTTGCTTTATGATTTTTCAAAAAAAAAATTGAATTCTTGTATGAACAGGAGGCTGGCTGGTAACCTTTAGCTTATTGCTAGTAGCACAAGCTTGGCTGCAAACCTGGAGGGATTATTTTTACGATTTCCTTTTTTACCCTTACTTCTGTTTCAGGTGAAAACTGTTTTTAACTCAAAAAATTTTTTTAGTGTTTGCCACGAGCATCACAGGAACTATTGTTTTATTCTCACACTACTATATAGAAATACCTGAAATTAAAATCTTTAGAAGCTTTCTTTTTTTTTTTTTAATTTTTATGCTAATCCTGGTTTGTGGGTCCACTCTCTTTATAATATTTATTGGATGGGAGGGAGTAGGCCTTATGTCTTTTCTTTTGATTGGATGATTTTCTAGACGAAAAGCAGCTGTGTTTAGTGGCAAAAAGGCAGTTTTTTATAATCGAGTTGGGGATTTTTTTTTTGCAACGTTAATTGTTTATGAGATGATAAGTCAAACATCCTTGCTCCATTGTCTCCCCATAAAAAATTTTTTTATCAGCCCCCTGATCAGAAACATGGAGAGCATAGGTTTAACTAAGAGGCTTATTATCATTGCAAGAATTTTTTGCGTAATTGTTAAATCTGCTCAATTTTTTTTTAATCCTTGATTGACGAGAGCAATAGAGGGACCCACACCGGTTAGATCGTTGCTTCACAGAAGAACGATAGTTGTAGCTGGAGTTTTTTTCAGTTTGAGAATTTTCCCATATTTGGGGCAGACTCACTACTTCACTTTTCCCCTAATCATTCTTAGGCTGATTACTATGGTTTTAACTTCATTGAGTGCTTTATCACACCACGATATAAAAAAAATTATTGCCTTGTCGACTGCCAGCCAGTTAGGCTTTATAATTTTTACCATCATAATGGGCAATTTAGATTATGGATTCTTACACATAGTTGTCCATGGATTCTTTAAGGCTCTTCTATTCATGTCTAGAGGCTTAGCCATCCACTCAAGAAATAATTACCAAGATCCACGCAAGATACAAGGACAGCAACTTTCTTCGTCATTTGTTATGGGATTTCTTTTCATAGGAAGAATTGCGCTTGTGGGGTTGCCCTTTTTTGGGGCATTTTTTTCAAAACACTCTATTTTAATCTGAGTAAGACACTCCAAGTGAAATCTAATTTGTATAGTTGGTTTTGTTTGCAGGCTATTATTGACTTTTCTCTATTCTGGGCGCTTAATTTTCTTAATTAGTTATAATTGGAGAAATCTGCCGTCAATTTTTCAGGCCTTACGCTGAGCTAAAGTAAGGGCAAACAGCAGATTAAGAATTTTATTAGTTTGAATGCTTTTTTTTGGTTGAAATCTGTCAAGATATTGACAGTTTCACTCTCCAGTCAACCAACAAGAATGGTTTTTTTTTGTTTGAATTTTTTTAGCTGGAATCAGACTGACAGTCCTAGCTTTCAAAGTAAAAACCTATAGACATTTTTGATTTTATTTTGGAATATCCAGAATTTTTAATCGTGGAATCTTTTTTCACTTAAAAAAGGGGGCCAACTTGAGGTTTAAGAACATGGAACAATCCCTATTAAATACCTTCTTCCAAAAGCAACCAATCCTTTTTTTTTTAAAAAAACCTGGCCTTTTAAAACCTCCTTTTTTTTCTTCCTTTAGAAATTTTAGAAGGAGGTTCATTTTTGTTATTGTAATACTAGGATGTCTTTAAATTGAGGTTTCTAACTTAAAGTAATAGAGACAGGAAAAAATTATTCAACAATTAAAGAAAGAAAGTGGCAGAGCAACATGCAGTCAATTTGAGTTTGAACGACAGATGCAAAAAGTATCTCTTTCTTTTTTTTTAAAAAAAAAAAGCTAAAGATGCCATGAAAGTAATTTCGTGACACAAAAATTCGCCCGCTTTCATAGAATCAGAATACAGTTCCCTTCAAGTGAGGTCAATATAAGATTATCTATTTCCAGTAAGCTAAAGAAAGCTAGTATTTTAATAGTCCTTTCATATCCAATAAATGGGAGTTTTCTAGTAAAATTTTGTGGAAAGATAAAACATCTTCTTCATAGCTTCAATATGATATTATTTCAACTTATAAACTATCTCCACATTTTTTCATTCTTTTAATTAAGGATTAATCCAATACAAGGACAAGAGAAAAACTTTATAGGTTTTTCTTTTAAATAATCATTTTTCCTTATAATGGCACAATAAGCTGCTATGATTGCTAGACATGAAAATTGTTGAAGTCATTATCCAGCTTTCTAAAAAATATCTTCCAGAAACTTCAGTTTCCGTTTGGATCTTTAAAGTGGAAATTTAATATAATAGATATATAATAAAACTGAAGAGAATTAAACAAAAAAATTCCATGACGTAGTTTAATATAAAAATACTCCTATTACAAAGAAGAGAAGAGGGCCTAGCCTCCGTTGTGTACATGGAAGGAGAGGTTTTTAGAAAGATCCCGTGGCGCAAAGTAATGCATTGGAAAATCCACTATCTCGTAGAATAAAATGCAGTTCTCTCTAGAGAGGCAATCACATGAAGTGTCTATTAATCAGTTAAATAAAGCTATTGGATTCATACTCCAACAATATCCTTGATTTAATAGAATAAAGACGAGATTTATGAAATTTTGTAGGCAAAAAAAAAAAAGCATTTGAAAATTCTTTAACGGTAGGCATAGTCCATCGTTTTCACTCTTAGCCGCCCGCTTACCTCCTGCCTCCTAATTGTTTATTTGGTAGTTTAAAAAAAAAATAGTATTATTTGGAAATACAGATGGATCTCCCAAATAAGTCTCCCAAGGAAATCCTTTCCATAATTAAGGCTACAACTTAACACTTTTATCAGCCATTGGAAGATGGATTGGTTGCCTCCTCTCTCCTCCAAAGGAGAGAGTAGAGAGTAATTCTTTCGACACAAAAAAAGGAAGAACTAAGATGGGGCTCATCATTATTACTCCATTTTATCAGAATTCTTTTAGTTTGTTAAACCCCAAATTTAATAGCTTTAAGATATAACTGAAATTCTGCTTATCTTAGGATAAATAAAATGAACTTGAGATTTTTTTTAACATGTAGCTTTCTTCCAAAGAAAAAATAAGAGCTTATTCCAATTAAAATGCTCCGAGGGGGGGGGTTTCGTTCTAAGAAACTTTCTTTCCTATTTTTACTATATCAAAGTAATTTTTTTTAAAACTTAAAATAAGAACGATTTCTAGCACACATTTCCGTATGCTAACCTTGTGACAACTTATTCTCTTTCTCTTCTCTTTCTTTTTTTTTCTAAAACGGACAACAGGAAACGGACAACAGGAAACGGACAACGGATAACGGATTTAACAACAACGAGCAGAGAAAAGAGAAAAGAGAAAAGAGAAAAGAGAAAAGAGAAAAGAGAAAAGAGAATTGTTGGGCAGTATGAACACCTCCATTTTTCTATTCATAACAGATTTTTTTTTCAGTTATTACTATTAAATTCTGTTTCTTTACTCTAATTTCATTTGAGCATTCCAAACATGATTTTTTTTAAAAAAATATTAAGTGACTCCTTCTCACCCTATCTATGAACACCATATTGATTTGTTTTTCTTCAAGTAAAACCCCTTTTGGTTTTATTGAATTTGGTAATTTAAAGTTAGTTTTACAAAAAATAATCACAAACAAAAATATAGAGATTTTTAAGATAGGCAAGATAATTGTGTACTATCATTTACTAAACAAGTCCATCTAAACAAGTTTTGAAGACCGCCAAATATTTTGGTTAATTTGCTTTATTTTAAAAGGCATACTCTCTTATCTAATGAGATTCTGGCAATCCTGCTTCAAAAATTTGAATTTAAAAAATTATTTCAACAACTTCTTTATTAGATGAAATAAGGTTGCTGGCGTCAACTATTTTCTTTAAGAAAGATTTCAAATTTGCAAATTATTAACTGTAAATAGAACAAGTAGTATCACCGCAACTGCTGGCACACCTTTTGATTTTCTTTGAAAGATTCTTTCTTTTATTTCTTACTAATCCCAAAGATTGTTATGAGTTTGCCTTTTCTTTTTTTTTTAAAAAAAAAAAAAAGAAGGGGCTGAAGAAAATTTGTTTTTACAGAGTCCCAAGTATTAGTGGAGCCAAATAAGTGAATATTAGTTCCTCATTATTATTACATTTAATTTCTAATTAAAAGAAGAAAAGATTTCTCTTAATTTCTTTTCCCCTAGTTTAATTTTTTCTAAATCAACACTCTGTGTCTCCCTCCTATTCCTTTCGTACTAAAGTAAAGTTTTTATAAAAATTGTCAGATAGAAACCAGTCTAGCTTACGCCGATTTTAACTCAAATCATGTTGGTAGTTGAGGACGAACAGTCCTTGCACCATGTTGGCTACCACATAATGTTTACCAAATTCAACATCGAGGTCATAACCTTCTCTAACAATGCGTTCTCACTAAAGAAATTATGCTGTTATCCCTAGAGTAACTTTTCATGCATCCACTTGATTAATGGCTCATCTAATTTGTTTTGTTGAAAATAACTCTATTGGAAAGTTTTTTATAAACTTTGAATTCCCCAATCAATCTATTTGAATAAAGTTTCTAGGGTCTAATCGTCTAAACAATTTGTTTAAGAATTTTCACTTACATTTTAATTTCTTATTTCTCAATAAAACAATAGAAAAAGGTATCACCTTTCATACTCGAATCTAATTAAGAAACACAGGATTTTGCTACTTTAACTCTCGACGTCAATTTAATGGTGGGAGTCCATCATTGAGCAGGCGAACTACCTTCCATATTTTTACAGAAAGCAATGTATTTGTTAAACAGTCCTCTTTCATGTTAGTAAAGTTTTTTATTGAAATGTAATAAAATAGACAAGACTTATTATTTACTTTTTAAAAACAAAAGAAATGACAACTTGCTCACACAAAATCAACGTAATTTGTTTACAGTTTTTTACTTCTAGATAAAAATTCATCAAGCTAATCCCTAAATGATCTTGTCGTTTATGGGCCATAATCAGTTATTAGAATGAATGCAAGTTTTTTGCTCCTATTTAATGGTATGCCCTCTTAGTCATTGTGGGGCACTCATAAAATAAATCTCATTCTTTCAGAATATGTTCCCAGGAAAGTATAATCTAAATATCCTGATGCCAAAGGCAAGAATAATTCTTTGTTTTACGTTTCAAAAATTTTTTTTAAAAATTATGAATTAGTTGCTAATTATAAGGAAAAATGATTATTTAAGGAGGGAAACGCTTCTTTTTTTTGTACTTGTATCGGGAATTAATTTTTTTTTAATTTAATTAAAAAGAGTTTCTTTTTTTTTAATAAAAAAAATAAAAAAAGATGTGGAGATATTTTATAGGTTGGAATATCATACTGAAGCTATGAAGAAGATGTTTTATCTTTCCACAAAATTTTACTAGAAGGTCTTCCCATTTTATTTAAATCAAGAATATGGTTGAAATCTGATAGCTTTATTTATTTATTTATTTATTTATTTATTTATTTATTTATTTATTTAATTATTCAATTGATAGATAAAAAAAAAGACAATTTAATATTATCTCGCTTGGAAGGAACTAATGTTCTTTTTCTGTGCAACAGACAGACATTTTTAATATAAATTACTCCCAATATTTAGTTTTACTTCCGAAGGTCTTCCCTTCTCCCCTCGGATGAAGGCAATAAATCTTCTCTGGGGAGGTTCAGACCAGAAAGCAGTTCCTGCTTGGAAGGGGAAATTAAAGGATATTGAGCCAAGCCTTTTCCAGGAGAACGTTCTATTCGCCTTCGTATAGTTTCAAAATTATCTCCATAAAAATAAGCCTCCGGTTTAGTGTTAAAAATCTTCTTTGTAGGAGTGTTCCTATAAGAAGCAGACTGTTCCTGTAAATTTAAATGAAGATTCTCGGTTCTTGTATTTTCGCCTACATCGGCACCAGTTATTTGATTTAACCCATGCTGAACAAGAGCACTTCCAATTTTCTTAGTGGCAGAATCAGCTTCTCCACCTTCTGAATTTTTAAAAAGACGACAAAAAAGTGCAATACAGGCTCCAAAACAACCATACCCCGCTTGAAGCTCTCCTTCCAGTTTAGAAAAAATATGTTTTTTAAAGAATCTTTTTAAGTTAAGAACTAACCTATTAAAAAAAGGACATCTTATTAATTTCGGGAAGACACACTCAACAAAAAATTTACGGCTACACTTTGTTAAAAGACTACTTTGAGCAAGTCCTGTTCCATCAAATAAAACTATTATAATGGAGGACCTGCAAACTCACCCTACGACAAGATTAATCCAACCACGTATTAAGTTTCAAATTGAACGTGGGTCTCTAAACTTTGAAAGAATTCATATAAAAAATTTTCTGTTAATAAAAGATATTCACAAATAATAAAAAATTAAACAACCTATTATAAAATTTATTCCTAGATCCAGAATGACGTATCATGAGGGGCCTTCTCAATTCCACTCTAAGAACAAGTGCAAGAAATTGATTAATAGTAATACAATCCTGCAAGTCCCGGTAATCCTACAAAGGATTATGAAAAAAATCATGGTAATCATTAGCTCCAGGAGAATTTTTTTTTGGTGGAATAAGAGAGACTACCATTTTTCCCTCTTGTATCTAATAGGATGTGCTCTCTTCTCTCTAGAAAAAAAAAAGAAGAATACGAGGACAACAACATAAAATACATAGAAAATTAATAAGAGAAGGCCAAAAGTAAGTGTTTTTTTAAAAAAATTTTTAGTGTAGCAATCACAACCCCTTTTAATGAGATAGTATATTAAATTATTACACTAAATTTAGGATTTAGAGAAAGATCACTTATTTTCTCATTAGCTACGATGTTTGGTACCTAAAACAGACTTTTCTACTCTTGTACTGAAGGAAAGTTTTTAGAAAGCTTAATCAAATTAGCTCCTGGAGCGGTCAGGCCCTTCTCCTCTCTATAAGATTGATTGGGTGCTTTACCGGGAAAATTTCTATTGTTTCTACTGAGGCCCTATCTATCATTTCAAGCAGAATGTATTTCTATATCAATATCCTTTAAGTCGGCAATCATTTTGCTTTAAGAAAGCCCATTTATGCGTATTGCTATTGCTATGAAACAGAAAAATGATTAAAAGATTATTATTATTTTTAGGTATTCTTTTAAGAGTAGCTTTCCTTACATTAGTAGAGCGAAAAATATTAAGCTATATACAACTTCGAAAGGGACCTAACCTAGTAGGAGTCCTTGGTGTGATGCAGCCCATTGGGGATGGGGTTAAGCTCTTATTAAAACAGACGGTTAATACGATTTTCAGAAGGATAAATCTTTTTAGGATCCCCTGTCTTTTTTTTTTCTTCAGATTAGTTATCTGGTTGCCCGTTGTAGGCCCACAAGGACTTTTTTTTTCACAGAGATTCCTATTTTTCCTCTTCTTAAGAAGGTTGAGAGCATTATTAATTTTTCTCACTGGGTGAGGAGGAGGGAGGACCTTTTCTTTTTTGGGAGGAGTACGGGCATCCGCACAGATGATTTCTTATGAAGTCATTCTTTCCTTCTTTTTTTGTTTGCCAATATTGGGATTTTTTAATCTAGCCTTTTCCTTTTTAAGAGAAGACATGTCCCCAGTACTCCAAACTAGATGAATGTTTCTTTTACCGGCGGTTAGAGCTTTATTTATCGCTATTTTAGCAGAAACAAATCGAGCCCCATTTGATTTAACAGAGGGGGAATCCGAACTTGTTAGAGGATTTAATACTGAATTTTCAGCGGGGTTGTTCGTCCTATTATTTTTAGGAGAATATTCTTTTATCATTTTTTTTGCAAATTTAGCTTCTTGTAGTTTGTTTAACAGACCATCTTGATGATGGGTTGTCTTACTAGGAATTGTGTGAATTCGAGCTTGTTTTCCTCGTAAACGATATGATCTTTTAATATTTCTCATATGAGTTGTCCTCTTTCCCTGGGCGTGTAATGTTTTATTTTTTCTTGTGGGACTAATATATATATAATATCATAAGAATAAATAAGAAGAAGAGAAGAGAAGAGAAGAGAAGAGAACTCTTTCTTTTCTAAAAGATCTTTAAATTGACAATTTAATGTATTTTATATACTAACTTCTCGACAATTACTGCCTAATTTTAACATAATTCAAAAAAAAAACTTCTTCTTTACCGAAATACCGCATCAATAGTGTAAGAAGGCATAAACCTAGAGTTGCTCCTAAGACAGCCATCCTTAACAAAGTTATGGAAGTCATAATTAACTGGGAAACAGTTATCAACCATGGAGCATTATTGAAAAATTTTAAAATCAGAATATTAATTTTTCTAATTTTAATGGTAGAAAAGTCGTGTAAGTGTGGGAATGAATAATCCCATAAAGAAGTTGAAGTTTTTTCCAAAATATTATTAAACCTACAAAAAACTCTACGCTCTTTCTCTTTACCAGCTCATTTTATTTTCACATTTCATAATTTTCCACAATTTCTTAGGGTTTAACAACAAAAAGAAATCTATTATTGCTCATAGAAAGTCATAAGCAGAAATCACATTGCAGTCTCACAAGGACCAGAACAAGGAACTTGTCCTGCATGCATTATTTAGAAAAATATTCCTAATAGAGGAAAAAGGAAAACAATCGTAAAGAAAAGAAAAAGAAAGAAAGAAAGACGACACCCACTGGGCATAAATGATGCCAAAAAAGAGCATATTTTTTTCCTACTTTCATTGGGTGGAATTGAATTATTAGGATAGATGTGCGTAGACATAGTGTACTTTTTTAAGTTCGTTAATTCGTTAGATTGATAGTAAACTAATAGCATTGCTCCGATTGTTTTTCCTCTTGTATTTTTCATACTCCCGTATGGGAACTATAAACTGGTTAGATTGAGAGAAAAAAAAACATATCG